GATGGAGATAAACAGATCCATTTAGCTACGATCAAATTATATTTGTTCGATACACTGTTGTCAATATCACTATGAATGTTGAAGATGAATCGTGAGAAAAGAATATCAAAAATACAATGGCAATGGCGAAAACAAAAAGAATTAATTTATTAATTTAATGAAAATCCAAATAATGAGAATCAAAATTAAAATGAAATTAAATATATTAAATATAAATATAGAAAATGGAATAGATAAATAATTAGATAAATAGAAAGAATTTAGAAAGACTTGAAATAAATCTAAAAGCAAAAGGACTTGTACTGGATGTGCACTACATATACAAATGGATCAAAAAGAGATGTAGGTGAAAAAAGAAATTAACGAAAAAAAAATAGGAAGAAACCTTGGGCTTATTCAATCAAGCAATATAAATAAAATACACAAGCTTAATCCCTTGTTTTGTTATTTGTTAATAGATTTCCAATGAAAAATCCCCCAGTTGCAAGTACTGTAAATTTTTTATATTTCTAGATCCAATTATCAATTCTCACTTGATCTTTTTTATATGCATCTTATATCAATAAAATTCTAGCAATAAAATCGATTTTTGTACTTATACGTATAGAACATCATAATATTCTATAGTAGCAACATTAACTAGGAATAATAAATAGGTATGAATAGAGAACCAAAAAAGAGGGGAAGGGTAAAGAAAAAGTTATAGAAAACTATATAGGAGTCATCTACACCCTCTTTTTTGGTTCTATTGCTTAATAGAATTTCGTTTGATTAAGACTAAGCTGCGTAAAAACCCCCGCCTTCTTTGAAATATCATGAACAGTTCCTGTAGGTTGAGCGCCCTTGTCAAGGAAATATAGAATAGCAGGAACGTTTAAATGGGTTTGATTATTTATCGGATCATAAAAACCCACTTTCCGAAGATCTCTTCCTTCTCTTCGGGATCGAACATCAATTGCAACGATTCGATAAACGGCTCATTGGGATAGATATAAATGAACAATACCCCCCCCAGAAACGTATAAGAGGTTTTCTCCTCATACGGCTCGCGAAAAAACGATTCGAAATTATTATGTATCGAATTAGAATGTCAAATATCAAATAGATATATAAAATCATCAAATCAATTTCCAGAGATTTAAGTCCTTCTTTTTTTTCTTCTTTTTCGAAAAAGAAGAAAAAAAGAGCATTCGTACTCTCATAACTCAAGTTGGATAACTTTCAAATAGCCTATAAAGAACAGCCTTAGGCATTTATTTCATTTTTTGAGCGGTCTCTAACCCCTTTGTTGTTTGTCTCCTTTCGAATCCATTTTTGGAGTCTCGATTCTGATCTAATTATTGAGACAATTGAAAACGGTATTTCCTTGTTCCAGGATCCTTTATCTTTGCCTTGAATCATTGGGTTTAGACATTACTTCGGTGATCTTTAATCGTTTTCAAAAATGGCAGCAACAAACCTCTTTTTGTGATTTCTTTCTATGAAAGAATTATACGAACAATTGATTCCTGCATGATACACTTTTGATCGAAAGAGTTTTACCAATTCAAAAAGATTTTCCTTTTGCATTGAAAAATTGTTCGAATCGGATCCTTTCGATTTCGATATCAAAAATATACTTACGAAGTTTGTTCCAACGTATTGATTGGTATTAACCCTAGACCCTTGCCCCTGAGAAATGAATAAATACTTTCTACTCGAGCTCCATCAAGTACTATTTACATTACAACCCAACAAAAAACGAGGGTTGTAGTAGAACCGAACAAAGGATGTCGAGCCAAGAGCCCATTCATTCCTAGATAATATAAAATAGAAAATGGTGGATGGAAAAAAAATCCACAGCTGATCATGTCCTTCAAGTCGCACGTTGCTTTCTACCACATCGTTTCAAACGAAGTTTTACCATAACATTTCTTTAGTTTCGAACCAGTATGTAATTGATTCAATTATGGAATCATGAATAGTCATTGCTTCGGTCAATACACAGTACTTTTGACTTCTATATGAAATGAATAAGTAATTTAAGCCTCAGTTAGGAAGAAAAAGGCTCAGTAAGAATTCAATTTAACCCTCTATTTTATTGTATGAGTGCAATAGTTTTTTTATTTATAAATAAAAAATAACACGAATAAAAAAAAATTGGAATCTCCGTTGTATCTTCAAATGATTCGATAGAATAGATTCAACAATCTTACACGTCTTCGAGTCCCAAGGACACGTAAAAAACATTCAAATTATTTAAAAAAATTTCCTACCCCGACATCATAATTTAAATACAGTTTTACTAAGGATTATATTTGATCATCATAAGAGAGATAAATCCATATCGAGGATTTCCGTATCTATCAGATTAGACTGAACAATTTTCATTGGAAGGAATTCTTGATATTCGATGTTAAATAGTTAAGAGTAAGGTAAGGGCTCACAAATCCTTTTCAAAAAAAGCGAAAGAACGCTATCAATGAAATATAAGGATAGCAATCCATGCATATAAAGATTTCCTCAATTTATGCGTAGTTTCTTTTGCTTGAACTTAAGGTTGACTAATCTTTCCCTAAAATTTTAAATGAAAATAAAGTAAATAAGATGTATGAATCATCCCCGTCTCAATTGTTATTACATAGATTTAAATTATTCATTAGAGACAAATACCAAATACCTAAAAATGAGGGTTAAAGAAAATCTATTAACCATTAAATATGGAACTTGATTATTTGGTAATGAAATTTGGACAGACATAGATATTCAAATTGATATCTTCCATCGCTCACTAACTCTTATCTACTCTCACTCTCAATTCATTCCGGGGGGATGATGAATCATAAATAAAAAAGGATCCTTTTTTCTGGGATGCTAGACTATTTTGTCTAAAATACAAAGCCAAAAAGATCCAGATTAAGTCATTAACTAGTCTTAAGAGACTTAATCCCATTGATTGAATTCAATCAGTAACAAGAATACCCTCTTGTTTAGAATTCAGAAATAAAAGGAGAATAATTGGGCTGTCTTATTAAAAAAAGATAGGGAATATAGAGGCTTTCGCATTTCGATTTAGAATGTATCCTTGAAAAATCAACTAGATATGGAAAAATCAACTAGATATGGCACGTAAGGCTTTTCTAAGCAACTAACTTAAATACGAAAGTGAAAGGGGGAGGCATAAACTAAAAGGCTCATCAGACTTTTTTTGACTTCAACCTCTTGGGATCTAGGTTCCCATCTTATCTGGATCAAAAATGGATTCTGTTATGTTTTCGTATTATTCGAACTCGATTCAATTTGTGAAAAAAGATCAGATTCAGAGAAAAATTTTTAAAATTAGAAACAAGAAGTCAATTTTATCAAAACAAAAATTAGACTCTTAAATAGTAAATAAAACGTTGCTCAAAAACAAAAAGAGAATTTTGATTCTGATATCTGATATATATTAGAGTCCACTCTGGGACGGAAGGATTCGAACCTCCGAATAGCGGGACCAAAACCCGTTGCCTTACCACTTGGCCACGCCCCATTTCAATTTCTATTCAATACTAATAAACACTAATATTGATATTGGTTGTTCGTCAATTCCAGTGCAAATCCCTACGGAATAAATTCGATTCTTGTTTTATTTTAGTATTAGGGTTTTGACACGTGTAGCTGTCGAATTAAACTCAATTTATTGATCATTATATATAATTCAATTAAGATATTGTATGAAAGTATGATTTCTTCTATTCTCTTGTGAGAATAGAAGGATTTTTGTTTTGATTGGTTCGGTTCAAAGAAGTCTTTTTTTGTCTACCTGACTTCCTTTTCTTCATTTTTACCTTCTATCAATAACATATTAATAACTCAATCAAAATACAACTATCTCCAAGAAAAAAATGTTTGTTATGCTTAATATCTTTAGTTTGATTTATATCTGTTTTAATTCTGCCCTTTATTCCAGTAGTTTTTTATTCGCCAAATTGCCCGAGGCCTACGCTTTTTTGAACCCAATTGTAGATGTTATGCCAGTAATACCTCTTTTCTTTTTTCTCTTAGCCTTTGTTTGGCAAGCTGCTGTAAGTTTTCGATGAGATCTTTAATACTATCCTAGAAAAATTCATAATTTATTCGAGTTCGAGAAAAAAAATTTTACCAATTGATAAGATCAGATGAGTCTTACAATATGAATGAACCCTCAATTCAAACGGCGAAATTCTCGAGTAGCCACGATAAATTTGGATCCCGCGATTTCCCGATTCTTACTTTTTTTTTTCACTGAAACACCCTATATCGAGTCCACCACAATATCGAATTCGAATTGTGTGAATTTCTGAAAACTCTTTTCTATTTCTAGAAATTCGAAAACCGTTTCATTTCTTGGTGTCAAACTAGGATCCATAGTTCATAGTATAAAAATAGAGAATCTATTTTCTTTTTCCCAGAAAAACAGATTTGGAGATTGTGTAATGCTTACTCTCAAACTCTTTGTTTACACCGTAGTGATATTCTTTGTTTCTCTCTTCATCTTCGGATTCCTATCTAATGATCCAGGACGTAATCCTGGACGTGAAGAATAAAAAATAAGAAGGTTTTCCTTGCTTTATTCAATTCTTAGAAATGCTCTTAGGATTTTTTGCTATTCCACATCTTTAACTAGAACTATATCTTTAACTATATCTATTAAAAAAAAACAAAAAGGTTCACTAAATTAAAATTTGAAAGATACCAAGCCATTGACGGAAACGGAAAGAGAGGGATTCGAACCCTCGGTACGAATAACTCGTACAACGGATTAGCAATCCGCCGCTTTAATCCACTCAGCCATCTCTCCTAATTGAAAAAAAAGACAATTACTATGTTACATTACACAAAAAAAAATAATGTTTAAAAAAAGCCCTTCTTTACTTTATTTATTATATTTCTATAAATTTCTTATATAAATTATTAGATAGCTTATAGAGATTCGTTTTTGATTCTATTTTGTATTGTATTATATAGATAGATACAACTTTTATCAGCAATTCCCTTTT